AAATATAGAATGAGCATGAGGTAATAATTCCATATTGATCCGAACCAATCCATATGCTCCCATTTTTAATAAAATTCCGGCTAGCAGCATACAAGTACTGTAATGTGCTTCTCCGTGGGTATCTGGCAACCATGTATGTAAAGGTATAATCGGTAATTTGACAGCAAAAGCAATAAAAAATCCAATATATAATATTATTTCTAATGCCACAGGATACGATTGATTAACTAATGTTTCCAAATTTAATGTTGGTTCATTGGAACTATATAAACCAACACCCAGAACTCCCATTAATAGAAAAATGGAACCCCCCGCAGTATACAAAATAAATTTAGTAGCGGAGTAGAGACGTTTCTTTCCCCCCCACATGGATAAAAGGAGATAAACGGGAATTAATTCTAATTCCCACATGATGAAAAAAAGTAAGAGATCGCGGGACGAAAATAATCCTATTTGACCACTGTACATTGCTAACATCAGGAAATTGAATAATCGAGAATCTAGAGTAACTGGCCAAGCCGCTAGAGTAGCTAAAGTCGTGATGAATCCTGTTAGTAAAACAGGTCCTATCGAAAGTCCATCGATTCCTACTCTCCAATGGAAATCAAAAAAGTTAATCCAGTTATAATCTTCTGCCAGTTGGATTAATGGATCATCCGGTTGGAAATGATAACAAAATGCATAGGTCATTAGAAGAAGCTCTAATAAAGAAATACATAAAGTATACCACCTAATAACCTTATTTCCTCTATGAGGAAATAAGAAAATTAAAGAACCCGCAAATATGGGCAAAACTACAATTGTTGTTAACCAGGGAAAAGAATTCGTGGTAAAGACAAGATATACTTGGGACAAAAAAACCCGTACCCAAAAAGAAATGAATTTCTTTTTGGGTACGGGTTTTTGTCGGTAAAGAAAATCCAAATAGAATAAATGGATTCAAATGGAATTTTATGAAACGTATCAATAACCTAGACCCATACTGCGAGTTGTTTCATGCCATAAATAAACTCGAACGCTTAAAAAATCCGTTGGACAAGCGGATTCACATCTCTTACAACCAACACAATCCTCTGTTCTTGGAGCAGAAGCTATTTGTTTAGCTTTACATCCATCCCAAGGTATCATTTCTAATACATCTGTGGGGCAAGCTCGGACACATTGAGTACATCCTATACATGTATCATAAATCTTAACTGAATGTGACATTGGATCTATAATTTTTTTTAACTTCATTAATTTTCAATCTAGTTCTAGTAAAGTAAATGAAATACATATTCAACTACCAGACGAATCAATGATTTCCCATAATTTTTGAAATAAATTTCTGGAGAAGAAATGGAAAAGAAGTCCAAAATACTTTGATTTATTACATTTTTGCAAATATATCTTAAGGTGCAATATCTAGTAATCTAATTTGAATTGATAAATGTTAAAATTGGAATTTCTAGAAGAATAATCAAAAAAATATCTATTTATTCAATAAATTCGATTGATTGATACGAGTTGATTTTCGGTTACGATAAATTGAAGAAACAATAGCCGGTCCAATAGCTGCTTCAGCGGCTGCAATGGCTATAACAAAAATTGAGAAAATGTTTCCTTTTAATTGGCGACTATCAAAAAAATCAGAAAATGTTACAAAATTTAGATTAACTGCATTCAATATAAGTTCAAGGCACATAAGAGCCCGAACCAAATTTCGGCTCGTGACTAATCCATAAATCCCGATAGAAAATAAAAAAGCACTCAAAACAAGTACATGCTCGAGTATCATTGACTAACTCCTTATCAATCTCGATTCATTTCAATATGAACAACAATTAAAGTACTTTGATTGACTAGAATATAACAAGTTCGAATAGAAGAAATTAAGAACAAAAAGGGCTAATAATCAATTGAACTAAAAGTTTCTAAACCAATTCAAATAGAATTGAATGAAAAATTCGAATTTTTTTTTGGATTAAGAGTTTTAAAAATTATATATTATTATTGACGAGCCACGGCAATTGCACCTATTAAAGCAACTAAAAGAATTATTGAAATGAGTTCAAATGGAAGAAAAAAATCGGTTGATAAATGAATTCCAATTTGTTGACTAACATTTATCAAATCTTGTTCTAGAATCTGATTTGATTTTGTAGTCCAAATAATCCCATACCAGGACGTATTTAGAATAGTAATAATTAACGAAACAAAAACACTTGTACAAACCAATGAAGTAACTCCGTCCCCAACAGTCCATAGATGAAACTTTTTGTCATATTCTGGACCATTCATGAACATTACAGAAAATATGATTAATACATTTATAGCTCCTACATAAATAAGGAGTTGTGCAGAAGCTACAAAGTGGGAGTTTGCTAGAATATAGAATAAGGATATACACACAAGAACCAACCCCAAAGAAAAGGCGGAAAAAATTGAATTGGTAAATAATACTACTCCTAGACCCCCTAATATAAGACCTGACCCCAGAAAAACTAAAAGAAAATCATGTATTGGTCCAGGTAAATCCATTCTATGTAAAATAAAAGATAAAAAATCAGAATGTTTCATGATCTTATTGATTTGAACAGGAAAAAGAAGTTTATGCGTTTCTAATTGTTAAATCCTAATGTGTATGACTTGATGTAAGTAAAGTAAAGTTGTTGGACCCATCGATTCTTTTTTATATGAAAGAGGAGGTCGCAACTAAAACTATTTAAAATGATTACCGTAAACCAATTTTAAATACAAATAAAGTTGCAATTTTCACCAATCAATAGGAATAATCCGAATTTCTAGTTATTGAACAAGAAGAAAAAGAAAAAAACGAAAATTTTTGAATTTATTAAACTAAAAAAAAGCTTAATTAATAAGTGGAAATTGTTCGTCAATCACGGGCTTTCTTCTTTGTTTGAGGCGAATTCAAAATTGTTCGAATTGTGTAATCATCAGTTATTGATATTGGTAAACGACCCAGAGCAATTTGATTATAATTTAATTCATGACGATCGTAAGTAGAAAGCTCATATTCTTCAGTCATTGATAAACAATTTGTTGGACAATACTCAACACAATTCCCACAAAATATACAAATTCCGAAATCAATGCTGTAATTAAGCAATCGTTTCTTGCGAATATCCATTTCCAATTTCCAATCAACAACGGGCAAATCTATAGGACATGCACGAACACATACTTCACAAGCAATACATTTATCAAATTCAAAGTGAATTCGACCGCGAAAACGCTCCGATGTGATCAATTTTTCATAAGGATATTGAATAGTTACAGGTAAACGATTAGCATGGGATAGGGTAATCATAAAACTTTGACCAATATACCTTGCCGCACGTATTGTTTGTTGACCGTAATTGATGAACCCAGTTACCATAGGGAACATAGAGTAAATATCAATAAAAAATAAGATTTTGTTTCTTTCTCTTGTTTATGACAAGTTGTAAATTTAATTTATAGTAAATATCAACTATTTTTTTTTTTCGAATTTATAATGAAAGGAGTTGGGAAGACGTTGTTAATAATAGATTACCTAAAGAAATAGGTAAAAGAAATTTCCATCCAAGATTTAATAGTTGGTCCATTCTCAGTCTAGGTAAAGTCCATCTTGTTGTGATAGAAATGAACAAGAACAAAAAAGTTTTCGCTAATGTAATAAAAATACCAATTGTCGTTCCAAAGACTCCATCTACTTTATTTATTTCAAAAAACTCAGAGATGAATATGTATGGAATAGAGAGATTCCAACCACCCAAGTAAAGAACGGTTACAAATAATGAAGAGATTAGTAGATTTAAATAAGACGCAACATAAAATAAACCAAATTTAATACCGGAATATTCGGTTTGATAACCTGCTACTAACTCTTCTTCTGCTTCTGGTAAATCAAAAGGCAATCTCTCGCATTCTGCTAGAGAAGAAATTATAAAAACAATAAATCCTATAGGTTGCCTCCATAAATTCCATCCCCAAAAACCATATTTTGATTGCGCCTCAACTATATCAACTGTACTTGAACTGTTAGATAATCATAGTCGATGATAAGATCACTCTTGTCATCGCTATTACAGAACCGTACATGAGATTTTCACCTCATACGGCTCCTCAAGAGCCATAAATAAATCTAAGGACTGATTCGATATTTTTTACTTTGTAGAATAAATAAAGTGAAAATCTATCGAAAAATCCTGAATTAGACCAATGAAATTCTGTCTGCTATATTATGCAAAATTGCTTTGGAATTGATCTCATTCTTTACTTTAATTTGGAAGAATTTCCTTTTTATTGAGTAATAACTAAATTCTTGAATAAAATATGCTTTTTACCAATATCAATAAAAATTTGACCTTATTCTAATTATTTTAAATTCCGAAAAAAAATGAAAAATTCATTCATGGTTTATGCCATGGTCAAAATAAAATTTCCGTGAATATCGATATCAGAAAAAAGATCTTTTTTGCATTATAGTAATATTATCCATTTTTTTTGTCTCTCTTATTTCATTTATTTAGGCTTAAAATAAAAAAGTAAAAGATTACTTCGTTCCTGATAGTCATTCATTTAATCGGTGGATAGGAGCATACTCTGGATCGGAATTTGTGGGAGTACTACTTGATCATTTCTACGAATTTAAAGCCTCAATTAGTATTCCTTTTATGTAAAAATATCTCTTCAGATAACTTACATAATCTCTATTACAAATCCTTTGTGTACTTTGGTGTTGCTAATCATCCACTTATTTTTGTTCAATCTCTATGGTAAGTGATGTCATGTATGGTAATACATTTTTTAAAAGTAGTAAAAACTCCATAGAATCGTTTTTTTCAACCCGCTTCAAGTCATGATCACTAATTAATCTTGGGGGAAACAACCTTGACTGCTTATGTTTATTTTCGTTTAACCCTTGTACATAGGCAATGAGATTCGATTTTTTACTGCAAATTTCGAAGCTGTTTTCTTTCACTCATCTAACTATCTAGTTTAGCTTATCAACCCGATCTGTGAAAAAAAAATAAGATGCTATTCAATACATTTCTTATTCTTAGAAACTGAACAATAAATAGATAAACCTATGTCTTAACGAATCACACGTAGAGATATTGATAACACACATAGAGTTAATGGTATTTCATAACTAATTGATTGGGCAGCAGCCCGTAGACCACCTAAAAAGGAATATTTATTATTTGATCCATATCCTGACATAAGAAGTCCAATGGGAGCAATGCTTGAAATAGCAATCCATAAAAAAACACCAATACTGAGATCGGCGAGAACAAGACCAGAACCAAAAGGAATTACTAAATAACTTAGTAGAATTGATATGACTGCTATAGAAGGTCCGATACTAAATAAACGTGTATCCCCTCTAGATGGAAGAAGGTTCTCTTTAAAAAGCAATTTTGTTCCGTCCGATAGAGCTTGAAGAATTCCCAAAGGACCGGCATATTCCGGTCCAATCCGTTGTTGTATACCTGCGGATATTTCTCTTTCTAACCACACAATTACTAGTACACCTATTGTAATTCCCAATACGAGAATCAAAATAGGGAAAAGCACCCATATAGTCTCAGAAACCTCTTTTAAGGATTCCAATTTGGAAAAAGAATTGATAGCTTGTACTTCTGTTGTTGTTGTATCAATTATCATTTCAACGATCAACTTCTCCCATAATGATATCTATGCTACCTAGTATCGTCATAATATCAGCCAATTTCATTTTTTTAACTAACTGAGGAAGAATTTGCAAATTGATAAAACCCGGGGGGCGAATTTTCCATCTCCAAGGAAAAATAGTCTGATCTCCTATCAAAAATATTCCCAACTCTCCCTTCGGGGCTTCGACTCTTACATAAAGTTCTTGTTTGGACAATTCAAAAGCAGGAGATGGCTTTTTACTAATGAATCGATATTCAAAATCACTCCATTCAGGATATTTTATTTTATTAAAGCGACGGATTTCTAAATTCTCATAGGGACCCCCTGGAATTCCTTCTAGAGCTTGTTGAATAATTTTTACAGATTCAGCCATTTCACCGATTCGTATTAAATAACGAGCTAATGAATCTCCTTCTTTTTGCCATTGGACTTCCCAATCAAATTCGTCGTAACACTCATAATGATCAACTTTACGCAGGTCCCATGGTATTCCGGAAGCTCGTAGCATTGGGCCTGATAAACCCCAATTTATTGCTTCTTCTCCACCAATAATGCCCACGTTCTCAACTCGCTCTAAAAAAATGGGATTTCGTGTAATAAGTTTTTGGTATTCAGTAAGTCCTATTAAAAAATAATCACAAAAATCTAAACATTTATCTATCCATCCATAAGGTAGATCCGCAGCTACTCCTCCAATACGAAAATAATTATGCATCATTCTCATACCGGTGGCAGCTTCGAATAAATCATATATTAATTCCCTTTCTCGTAAAATATAGAAAAAGGGGGTCTGTGCCCCAATATCTGCCATAAAAGGACCGAGCCATAATAAATGAGAAGCGATTCGACTTAATTCCAACATAATCACTCTGATATAGCTAGCTCTCTTAGGTACTTGAATATTTCCTAATTGTTCTGGTCCATTTACAGTTATTGCTTCTGTAAACATAGTAGCTAAATAATCCCAACGTGTTACATAAGGCAGATATTGTATAATTGTTCGGTTTTCCGCAATTTTTTCCATACCTCTATGTAAATAACCCACTATCGGTTCACAGTCAATAACGTCTTCACCGTCTAAAGTAACGATGAGTCGGAGAACACCATGCATTGATGGATGGTGAGGGCCCATATTGACTATCATGAGGTCTTTTTTGGTAGTTGGTACAGTCATAGGTTTTTCCCCGATTCATTCTTTCACAACTTTATTTTTCCACGAATTGCTGAAAACAAAAAGACGTTCATCAAAATTCAAGATCTAATAAATCAAATAATTCAAAATGACTCTTCAAATTAACGTGTTTTTAGTTCTCGAATGTTCAATTGACTGGTTAATTCTTTATAACGTACTTCATTTTTTTTTGACAAATAAGCTAGCAGTCGTTGACGTTTTCCCAAAATTTTTCGTAGACCTCGCCGAGATGAATAGTCTTTTTTGTGCAATTCCAAATGTGAAGTAAGTCTTCGTATCTTATTGGTAAAACAGAATACTTGAAATTCAACAGACCCCTTGTTTTCCTCTTTTTTTTCATGTGAAATAACGGATATGAATGAATTTTTTTTCATAAATTCGTAACCTTCCTTACCTTTTTTGACCAAATATGGAATTTTACCGATCAGTAATAATAATGCCAGCTATTTTAATCTGGTATACTTAATTGATTTATTTTATCAAAGAAACTTAATAAAGTTTATTATGTTAATTCCGGATATAATAGAGACGTCATTGAATTAGTATCATGTATGAGAATTGAATGTAAAACAAGGCGTGTGTGCATCTATTTATTTATTAAATAGAATCCATCAGACAAAAGTATCATTTTAATTGTGGATACATGTGTATTCTTAATATACTAAAACGACTTCCGTTATTAGTATCAAACCAATAACGATTCATACAAGCTAAATCTTCTAATCGATAATTGGGCCAAAGAAAGAATTTTAATTTTCTAAGTGTAGTTTTCTCTCGATCACGATCTTTGTTTTCATTCAAAATTTGACTATAGTTTTTTACTCCATTCTCTATTGGGTTTGTATTCACACCATTATTATTCTTTGAATTCAAACAAATTAGAATTCTTAATTCTCTACGACGCCTAGGCGATAAAATATTTTCAGGAGCAAGCAAATAAAAATTGTTTTTGTCTCTTTCACCCAAAAAATTTTTATCAACATTTTCACTGTATCGTTTTTGATTATTTTGGTGTTTACTCTTATGACCTAATGAAATACTTATGGTTTGATACATAAGAAATTGTCCGTCGTCTTTTATAGACAGACGAATCGGTTCAATAACGAATACCCCTGGTATTATCGAGGTTGGAAAAATGGTGAAATCAGGCATTATATCCATACTCAATTCTTTTCTTTCTATAGAGGATATAATAATTTCTATTGGATTTATCAATCGAAGCACCAAACAATATACTTTGATATTATTGATTAGTTTTTGATTCAAAGAATCATCCCATTTCAATTGAAAAAGCAAATATCTTTTCAGGAATAAAAAGATTTCTGGTTCTGTACCACTTTTCTTTCGAGGCTTTGTCATATCTAATCCTATATAATTTTCTTCAATATCTTTTTGGCGATTTGAGAGAACAGATTCATAGTTTTCTGGAACATCTAATCCAAGATTTTCTTGACTTATGAGTTCCTTTTCGTCTTGATTCCAATTCTCTAATTCAAAAGATTTTTTTTCATTTGATGGTATAAAAGGATTCGTTTTTTTCTTTCTATTGATGTTTTTATTTTCACTAAACCGTTTACTTACATTAAAATTTGAAAAAAGCAAATTAATTGGTATAACCCACGGTTTCATTTTATATGCATTATAAAATAAGACAAATTCGGAGAAAAACCAAAATTGCAGATTTGATATGGGACGACTCAGTATTTCGTCATTCATTCCCATCCAATCAAAAAGTTTTTTTTGGGGGGTGGGTTGACGCATTTCTTGAGAAATTTTGCCATAAAAAAGACCTTTCTTATTAATTTTATCAACAATTTGAAAATTATTAAAGTCAGTTTTAGTATTTTGATTTATGCTAGTACTGATATCGACCCAGGCCTCAATGTCGACTTTCTTGCTAAGACAAAAAGAGAGATTTTTCAAATCCAAATATTTTCTATCGATACTTTTCTCTATATCCATAATCTGTTTTATTCCTAAAAAATTAGGGATAGGGGTATTCCACCACATGTCAATAAAATTGTCTTTGTTTATGTTGTAATTATAAGTATAAGAAAATTCTTGGTTTTTATTTACTTGGAAAGGTATCTCATAACTATATCTATATGAATAGGTCTTATCTTCAGAATAAACAAATTTATATGATAAAACATCATATCTATAGTTCTTTTTAAGATTATATTTTTGATCTGGCAATAAAAGGTTTTTATTTTTGTAATTAATTAATTGTTCTTTTTGATATGAATTCTTTTTGTTTTTTTTGAAATTTGTATTTGCAACCTCACAATGTTCAGTTACTCTATTTCGCCATTTTTGTGGTACTAATTGAGACCATTTTAGCTGAGATAAATCGTATTTATACTTATTTTTCAATTTTAACCAGTTTTTCCATTGGTTCATTCCAGAATTCGAAAGTTGTTTAGTCTTTAGCTCGGAATGAGGTATTCCTTGAGTTCCAAAAAAAGATTTTATTTCATTTTTAAGAAATAAAGATATTCCACGATACTGAAGGACAGACCTTAACTTATCTAAGTTCAAATTTGGGGCTTGGGATAATTTGTAAAATACGTAGGCTTGTGATAAAAAAGAAAAATCAGAAAGAATCTTCGAATTCGTATTAATAGTACTAGTATTAATAAAATGAAAAATTTCTTTGTTTATAGTTGAAAGAAACTTCATTATATTTTTATTTGTTTTATTAATACTTTCAGGATTTGTTTTATTCTTGGAAAGAGATTTATCAATCACATTTTTTGTTGATTCAAGAAAAAGTTGTGTATTAATTCTGGGAATATTAATGATATATAAAAATATATCTACATATATTTTTTCCTGAAAAAATTTCCAAATATAATTCGATTTACGGATTAATCGAGCATTTCTTCTTTTTAATATCTGACCACTATTTTTGGGGGATTCAAATCTTTTCGTACCATACCGTGTGTTGTTAGGACTAATTTTTAGTTTTCTATTTTCTTTTGAAATTTTTTCTATTTGATTTTTTATTATCCTTGTTCTATTAGCCAGATCTTTCATTTTTTTTTCTGTCACTGAAGAATTTGTCCAATCGAGGAATCGTGTTTGAATGGATGATTCATGAATCATATGATTTGTGATTATTGAATCTTTTTCATTTTTTATTTCAATAGATTCTTCTCTCAATACAAATACTCGAGTTGGATTTACGGTTGACATTTTGTTTATTATTTTTTTTAAAACTAGAAGGATTTCAATAATCCAATTGTTTGTTTCATTTTGTAACTTTAGAAAAAATATAATTTTTTCTTTGAGTCTTTTTCGAACTTCAAATCGCCCTTTTCTAAGTTTTCGAATTTTTTTGTCGAGTTGTTTAAAAATAGGTTGAAAAAAAGAAAGCCGTTTTCGAGGAGGACCAAACGGAAGTTCAGTTTCCAGTCCCAAAACTGTTAAAAAACAAAAATCATCTTTTTGATTTTCTTTTTTAATTAGATCTTGATGATAAGTTCCTATCATAGATCTATGCCAAGGTTTTAGACAGAAAGGAAATAATATCTTTATCTGAATACCATCTATTAACCAGTTTTTAGGAAATTCTGTTTCTGATAATTGAATACCATTATAAGTACATTTAACATGTATTTCGTTATTCCACTCTTTGAAATCGTCCGACCACTCAGGTCGTTGGAATAATAATAGACGGCCAATATTTTTGGCTATTATCAGTAAAGGTAATACAATATATTTTCTAACAATTGACTGAGTTATTAACATCAAACCCCTTATTAGTTGAGCACCTGGAATAGTATCCCAGGCTTCGTCTATTTCTATTCGCTTTTTTTCTTGTCGTTTTTCTTCGTCTCTTTTGTACTTTTTAGTTTTATCTTCTTCCTTTAATTCTTTTTCTTTAAAATAAGAAATCTGCAATTCTGGGGGTTTTCCCATATAATTTTTAAAAATTCGTTTAATTAATCCGGAAACAGAAAAAAAGGAGGATTTCTCTATTCTATCGAAAAAAAGTTGGGAATGTATATTTGCTTGAAACAATTCAAAAATAACTATTTTACGTCTTTGAGCACGCATGGAGCCTTTGATTATATCTCGACGAAAATCAGATTGTCGTGCATAACGTATCAATTCCACTTCGTCTGCTTCCTCAGATATATCTGCGATATTAGGAACAAGATTGTCCATATTCTCTTGGTTATCCGTAAAAATAACTACACTTTTCCCTTTCCTTGAGCGAAGTTGATAATCCTCTGACACGTCTTTTTCATATTCGCTTCCATCTTGTTCGAACTCGTCGATTAATTTGTATGACCAATAAGGAACCCTTTTACTTATTTCTTTTATTCCAATCGATTCCTTTGGGATTTTTTGAGTAAAAGAATTCATTATGATTGTATCAAATAAAAATTTTAAAAATATTTCTGGATTTTCTGAATTAATTTGTTGTTGGTCTGAAAGCAAAGAAATTTCTTTCTGATTGAATGTTGATTCCTCAGCAACTTGATTCATTAAAGTTATGAAATGTCTAATTTTTGATGATATTGAGTTTTTATTAACTGGATCTTTTTTTTGTTCAAATTCTTGGTGATTGGAATCATTATGCAGAATACTATGAATTTTATTTATAAAAATGTTATCTATTCCATTTTTTACTGCAGTTTCATTTATAAAAGGTGACAGTGTTTCTTTTATTATACTCCGATAAGACCTATTTACTAAGGGATCGTGCGTTTTTTGCAAATATTCCCCCATTTTTTTATTATTGCATAATCTAGTTTTTTTATCGAGTACATCTCTATAAAAAAGTCCCTTGTCTAGAACTGTAATTCTCTTAGCAAATTCATTGCTTAAGCTGTTTTTTTTTTGTTCATTCGTATAAATCCAATAATTGGATAGTTCATCATTATATAAGAATTTTTCTGTTGTAGCCAAAGAAATCTTTCTTTGTATCATTTCACAGAAAATTGATAAACTAGGTGGATATGTAAAAGAAATTCTTTGTTTTCCATCATTTTGACATGTATAAAAAAAATATTGTGACATTTCATTTCTTACCGCATTTTCAAACCAATTGTTTTTTATATATCGCGTTGGACGATTCCAACGTTTATAGTCGAAAAGAAGAAAAAGAAGGGGTTTTTCAAACCAGAATAGGTTTTTATTTTCTTCTTGAAGTATTTCGAACTTCGAAATATCTTGATTCCCAGAATAAGAAGTTGGTCTATTTTTATAACATGCTTCTTTTAAGTGCAAGTGGAATTCATCCTTTGTTTTGTCCTTTCCATTCACTCGGATCTTTTCCGTTTCATCGATTTTGATTTTGCCCGGATCCTCCTTTTCTTCCGAAAAAAGGGAAGGAGAAGGATCTTCTTCGGTGAATCCCTCTTCTTCCTGTTTAGTCTCCTTCGTTTCGGAAGTTTTTTCTATTTCTACATCTGTTTCTTCCTCACTTTCGTTCGTTTCTGGGGTTTCTTTCAGTTTCTTAGTAAAAATAGGTGACGGCATTCTGCCTAAATAGTAGACACAGGTAATAAAGAAGAGAATACTAAAGATTCGAGCCATAGAATTTCTCAATTCTGACACAAGGTACTTATTAGATCTAATAGAATGATTTTGCTGTATCCAGACTAATACCAATCCAACCCATTTCATGAATAAAATG